CTATTGTAGTGAAAGATATATCCTTAGATGAATATCTAGAGGTAGACTTTCTAGACTCTTTCAGATGGTCAAAAAAACTTAAATCAAAAAATAAGTATACAGCTATGGCATATCATGATATGTATAGTAATGGGGGGGTATGGGACAAAAAATAAATCCACTCGGTTTCAGACTTGGTACAACCCAAAGTCATCATTCCATTTGGTTTACACAACCAAAAAATTATTCCGAAGGTCTACAAGAAGATCAAAAAATAAGAGATTTTATTAAGAATTATGTACAAAAAAATATGAAAATTTCCTCTGGCGTCGAGGGAGTTGCACGTATAGAGATTCAAAAACGAATCGATCTGATCCAGGTCATTATCTATATGGGATTCCCAAAGTTATTAATAGAAAATCGACCACGAGGAATCGAAGAATTACAGATGAATCTACAAAAAGAATTTAATTGTGTCAACCGAAAACTTAACATTACTATCACAAGAATTGCAAAACCCTACGGAAGCCCTAATATTCTTGCAGAATTTATAGCCGGCCAATTAAAGAATAGAGTTTCTTTTCGAAAAGCAATGAAAAAGGCTATTGAATTAACTGAACAAGCAGATACAAAAGGAATTCAAGTACAAATTTCAGGGCGTATCGACGGAAAAGAAATTGCGCGTGTCGAATGGATCAGAGAGGGCAGGGTTCCCCTCCAAACCATTCGAGCTAAAATTGATTATTGTTCTTATACAGTTCGAACTATCTATGGGGTTTTAGGCATAAAAATTTGGATATTTATAGACGGGTAATAATAAACCTTTACTTGTCTTTCCCGTCGATCCAGCGATGGAACAAAAAAATAGAAATTCGTTCCCTTTTTCTGTTCAATCAAAATAAAACCAAAATGAACAATTCTAATTCTATAAGGTTGAATAAAAATTAGATCGACCCTTTGAAAATAATTGCTATGCTTAGTGTGCGACTCGTTGGTTTTTTAGGGTTAGGGTTAAAGAAAAAAAAAAAGACCAGCCTCTTTGTATAAACAAATAACTATAGAACTAATAACCAACTCATCACTTCACATTATCTGGATCCAAAGAACCAGTCAAGATATGATATATCGGTCATATCACTGTAGCAACTGAAATCTTTTTTGCATAAACAAAAGAAAAATAAATCTGATTCTAAGTTGTGAAGCGAAGAAGAAAGATGTGGATAAATGGAAGGGTGAAAGAAGGGGAGAAACAAACAAAACCAGCGATATAAAATTCCATCCAATATGTAAGGTTTATGAGTCATCTCATAAAAAAGCAGTGTAATAAAGCATTAATCAATATGGATTCATAAAAAAGAAAATGAATCTGTTCATAGAACAAAAAAAAATAAGAGCTTCGAGCTAATAAAGATTAAGAAAATTGGCTTAACAAAAAATTTCATTATGAGCTCCATTGTAGAAATCAGACCTAACCATTAAGTAAGAAGCGATGGGAACGATGGAACCTGTGAATCCAAATCTATTGACAACAGACTCATTGATCGGGATGGCGAAACAAACCAGAGACTAATTCCTTCATTTATTGGGAAAAGAAAAGTCATGAGTTAACCCTACAACTGAAATAGCACCGAAAAGAGTAAATATTCGCCCGTGAAAACTTTATTTTCTTGAATTGATAATTTTTGGTCAATACAATAGGATAAAAAGCAAAACAAAAAAAAGATTCGTTATAACACAAAAAAATACGATATTTAAAAATTTAAAATAGAAATATTAATATGTTTAGTTAGGTAAAAAAACAAGATATACAAATGAATAATAGACAATTTGAAAATTTTATTATTCGCGAGGAGCTGGATGAGAAGAAACTCTCATGTCCAGTTCTGTAGTAGAGATGGAATTCAGAACCAACCATCAACTATAACCCCAAAAGAACCAGATTTCGTAAACAACATAGAGGAAGAATGAAGGGAATATCTTATCGAGGTAATCATATTTCTTTCGGTAAATATGCTCTTCAGGCACTTGAACCTGCTTGGATCACATCTAGACAAATAGAAGCAGGTCGACGAGCAATGACACGAAATGCACGCCGCGGTGGAAAAATATGGGTACGTATATTTCCAGACAAACCGGTTACAGTAAGACCCGCAGAAACACGTATGGGTTCGGGGAAAGGATCCCCTGAATATTGGGTAGCTGTTGTTAAACCAGGTCGAATACTTTATGAAATGGGTGGAGTAACAGAAAATATAGCCAGAAGGGCGATTTCAATAGCATCGTCCAAAATGCCTATACGAACTCAATTTATTATTTCGGGATAAAAAGAATCAAAAGAAAAGGGTCTTGGGGATAAAAAAACAACCACGGGTGCCGGTTTCTTTCTTTGGACAAACAATATTTCTTTTTTTTTCTTCACTCTTTGCTTTGCATTGAAAGAATATATTCTAAAAAACTGATATGATTCAACCTCAGACTCTTTTGAATGTAGCGGATAACAGCGGGGCTCGAGAATTGATGTGTATTCGAATCATAGGAGCTAGCAATCGTCGATATGCTCATATCGGTGACGTTATTGTTGCTGTGATCAAAGAAGCAGTGCCAAATATGCCCCTAGCAAGATCAGAGGTGGTCAGAGCTGTAATTGTACGTACTTGTAAAGAACTCAAACGTGATAACGGTATGATAATACGATATGATGACAATGCTGCGGTTGTCATTGACCAAGAAGGAAACCCCAAAGGAACTCGAGTTTTTGGTGCAATTGCCCGGGAATTGAGACAGTTAAATTTTACTAAAATAGTTTCATTAGCTCCGGAGGTATTGTAAGGTCTTTTAAAATAAGATAAGACCATCATATGGTTATGTTATAGTAAGGTATTTGAAAGAAAGAGATTAAGAATTTATAGTAGATTGTGTCTCATGCATATGCCTTTAATTTAAATTCATAAACAAATAAGTAAAAAACAAGAAAAACATGTTGATTATATCAAAATTGGGGAGCACCAAGAATTTTAATTCACCATGGGTAGGGATACTATTGCTGACATAATAACCTCTATACGAAACGCTGATATGGATAGAAAAAGGGTGGTTCGAATAGCATCTACTAATATCACTGAAAATATTGTTAAAATACTTTTACGAGAAGGTTTTATCGAAAACGTGAGAAAACATCAAGAAACCAAAAAATCTTTTTTGGTTTTAACCCTACGGCATAGAAGGAATAGGAAAAGGCCTTATAGAAATTTTTTAAATTTAAAACGAATCAGTCGGCCTGGTCTACGAATCTATTCGAATTACCAACGAATTCCTAGAATTTTAGGTGGGATGGGAATTGTAATTATTTCTACTTCTCGAGGTATAATGACAGACCGAGAGGCTCGACTAGAACGAATTGGTGGAGAAGTTTTGTGTTATATATGGTAATCCTTCTAATATACGAATTGGGTCCGAAACTTCTTATTTGTGAAAACAAAAAGAAAAGGGGCGGGTTGTCTAATATCGTTCCTACTCCATCAGTTGATACTTCAAGGAGGCTTTACCTGGAATGAAAGAACAAAAATGGATTCATGAAGGTTTAATTACTGAATCCCTTCCCAACGGTATGTTCCGGATTCGCTTAGATAATCAAGATATAATTCTAGGTTATGTTTCAGGAAAGATCCGACGTAGTTTTATACGGATACTACCAGGCGATAGAGTAAAAATTGAAGTAAGTCGTTATGATTCAACCAGAGGACGTATAATTTATCGACTTCGCAATAAGGATTCGAAAGATTAGGTGTTTTTATCAACTTCAACACTTCTTTCGTGGGAATATGATTCGAGATGAAAAATTTCAAGAAACCTATTTTCTTCCAAAAAGTAGATTCAGAATTAAAATGAGGAATGCCAAATATGAAAATAAGAGCTTCTGTTCGTAAAATTTGTGAAAAATGTCGATTAATCCGTAGGCGGGGACGGATTATAGTAATTTGTTCCAACCCAAGACATAAACAAAGACAGGGATAATCAGACTTGTTAAAACGCCTGATGTAAAAGTAAAAAGGGGGGGATCTCTTTTGACACGAAATGGATATATCCATATATCTATGACTCTTATTTATGAGATGAAAAAATATGGCAAAAGCTATACCGAGAATTGGTTCGCGTAAGAATGGACGTATTGGTTTACGTAAAAATACACGGAGAATACCAAAGGGGGTTATTCATGTTCAAGCAAGTTTCAATAATACTATTGTGACTGTTACAGATGTACGGGGTCGAGTGGTTTCTTGGTCCTCTGCCGGTACTTGTGGATTCAAGGGTACAAGAAGAGGAACGCCCTTTGCTGCTCAAACCGCAGCAGGAAACGCTATTCGTACAGTGGTGGATCAAGGTATGCAACGAGCAGAAGTCATGATAAAAGGACCCGGTCTCGGAAGAGACGCGGCATTACGCGCTATTCGCAGAAGTGGTATACTTTTAACTTTTGTGCGGGATGTAACCCCTATGCCACATAATGGCTGTAGACCTCCGAAAAAACGACGTGTGTAGAAATAAAAATTGAAGAGATTTCAAGATAAACAAGAGAAAAAAATAATTCAATGATTTGATCAAATAATATTCTTATGGTTCGAGAGAAAGTAACAGTATCTACTCGGACACTGCAGTGGAAGTGTGTTGAATCAAAAGCAGACAATAAGCGTCTTTATTATGGACGCTTTATTCTGTCTCCACTTATGAAAGGTCAGGCTGACACAATAGGCATTGCGATGCGCAGAGCTTTGCTTGGAGAAATAGAAGGAACATGTATCACACGTGCAAAATTTGATAAAATACCACACGAGTATTCTACTCTAGTAGGTATTCAAGAATCGGTACATGACATTTTAATGAATTTAAAAGAAATTGTATTGAGAAGTAATCTATATGGAACTTGTGACGCGTCTATTTATGTCAGGGGTCCTGGATATGTAACTGCTCAAGATATCATCTTACCGCCTTATGTAGAAGTCGTTGACACTACACAGCATATA